CATTCCAATTTTTTTGCTCATTTTTACTTTTTACTTTGAATAAAAAAGCTTCGAGATAATTTTTAGAATTGCCTATTTAATTCAATGATGTATTAATTCTTCAAAATTGATTCTATTTTCGTTTTAATTTTTAATAATAAATTTAATAATAAAATAGAATCAATATAAGAATAGAAAAGAATAAGAATGTAATTCGTTTTAGTAAAAAAAAATATATAGGATCTTACTTTTTTTATATTGAATTTTAATGGAATTTTATTACAAATAATAAGAAAATTCTTCTTATTTTGCTTTATTCTATCTGTTTTTATTCTATTCGAGTCAAATGGATCCTATCTCGACTCCATTTAGAGAGTCTATAATAATATATAGAGCGGGTAGCGGGAATCGAACCCGCATCGTTAGCTTGGAAGGCTAGGGGTTATAGTCGACGTTGATTCATCTTAACGTCTCTAATTCAAAACCGAACATGAAACTTTGGTTTCATTCGGCTCCTTTATAGACTATCGAGAAATTCTCGGATATAAGACGTGAACAAAAAAAAATAAAAAATAATAAAATTGTTATTAATAACAATTTAAGAGAAAATACAAAGGATATTGAACTTCTTTAACTTGGACCCATAATATCTATGTCAGCTTTCTCTCTTACTGCATTCAAAAGAATGTGCTTTCTAGATGATCCCTCTAGAAGAGGGGATTTTGAACAATTTTTCTAGTTACTTCGTTCTCTATTTCTATTTGAAAGAATCCTTAGGAAAAGTCTTTTGTTTCCGCCGGGCTAATAATACTAAAAAAAAATGGATGTCTTTAGTAAACCAAAGTCACCTTTTAATAGCTATTTCGCTTCAATCTTTTCTCGACAAAAAAAAATCGAAGATTTAGTTACGATTATAAAGAAACTTTTCTATGTTTATCCATGGATCCTTTACTCATACTCATTCAATTGAATATATTCATCCAATTAAAAAATTATGTTTCGTAATTTCATAATCCAATTTATGTTTATGAAGTTATAGTTGATTCTTGGATACAAATCACGAGAATGCATATTCTTCTTCGAATCTTTTATTGAGAGGGGAAGGATTAAATCCTTTTAAGAAATAAAGTTTTTGATCGGAATATGAATCCAACCGAGGGACCCCTTAACTATTAAGGGGATTACTAGAACGAATCACACTTTTACCACTAAACTATACCCGCTATGATGCCATTATCTTCTAGAAAGGGTCTTTTGTCGAGCAAAGTAATTGGTCGTAATCAATATAGGATTAAAAACGAATAATGAAAATGAGAGCATTGATATATTTTTTTGTCAGTACACATAATGAGCTTAGGAAAAGAAGACTTATTAAAATAACTCAAAAAACGAAAAAAGTGCTTTCTTTTTCGAGAGGGGTTTTTGTTGACCGATGCTACTGGCCAAAACTAAAACTACTGAATTTATAACATAAGAATGTATTGTTCAAGAAACCACAGTCCTTTTAGCTTTTTTTGTGTCCAGTAAAAAGTAAAATAATAAATCAAAAAAAAAGAAAATAAGAAACGAGACTATCATTCTATATCTTGGAAATAGTCCTCTTTCTGATTTTTATTTCTTCTTTCAATAACAACAAAGGCCCGACTAGGTACCGACCGGGGTCAGGCCGTCGAAATCAGAGGTGGGATTTCATACGAAAAGCTTTTTATTGTTCTTTTTTTTTTTTTATTATTAGTATATATTGTATTTTTTTGTATAGTCTATATACAAAAAAAATAGAGTCTATATAATATATCTAGCTAGATAGATTGTATAGTGAGTCTGTATTGATTGGAATATTGGGTTGGAGATATCTTTTTTGAGCACTTACTTTATCTAACTTTTATCTAAATGGAATTGCCGATAAAAGTTAGATATTTGATAAAACTTTATTACATATTTTTATATCTATAATAACTTTTTTATAGTTAATATTAATTATTGAATTTTCGTTTAGTAATTAGTTTTATTAATTCTTTATTAATTCGATACTTTAATTAATTCAATTAATTGTAATTCGGAGAGATGGCTGAGTGGACTAAAGCGTCGGATTGCTAATTCGTTGTACGAGTTCTTCGTACCGAGGGTTCGAATCCCTCTCTTTCCATTTCTGTTACGTTGATAACTTGGTCTTGATATTTTAATTCTCTTTCGAATCTTTCGAATTTGTCAAACCCTCTTGGTTTTTGTTTTTATTTTTTTTCATATATATATATATATTATAGTCTTATTAAGTATTATAGTTTTTATTTTCATTTTTAGATTTTAGAGTTAAGGGTGTGAAATAGATAAAATCCTAAGAACATTTCAAAATCAAGCAAAAAAAAAAATTTTTTTTTTATTCTTCGCGTCCGGGATTTCGTCCTGGATCATTAGATAGGAATCCGAAGATGAAGAGAGAAACAAAGAATATCACTACCGTGTAAACAAAAAGTTTGAGAGTAAGCATTACACAATCTCCAAGATTCTTTTTTTTTTTTTTGTTTGGGAAAAAGAGAATAGATTCTCTATTTTTAGAACACATATTCTATTTTGACACCAAGAAATCAAGTGCTTTATAGAAATAGAAAAAAAGATTCTATTTCAGAAATGCATTTGTAAAATTGGGTCGAGTCCTTCATTATCAAAAATTTTATTTCATACCGACAATTAGATATTATGGGGGACTCTAAGTAGAATATTCTAGTATATATGATAAAGTATTATAATAATATATAAACTAATAGAATAAGGTCTTTCAATGGAAAAAAGTGCAGAATGAGGAAATCTGTGGATCCAGATTTATCATGGCTATACAGGAATCTCGATCATTGACTTGAGGATTCAGACTGTCCGACTTATCTGATCTTATCAATTGTTAGAATTTTTTTTTCGTGAATAAATCATGAATTTTGGAAGGTTAGAACAGTATTTAAGATCTTATCGAAAACTGACAGCAGCTTGCCAAACAAAGGCTAAGAGAAGAAAGAGCACAGGGATGACTGGCATAACATCTACGATTGGCTTCAAAAAAGCGTAGGCCTCAGGCAATTTAGCGAAGAGAAAACTGCTTGAATAAAGGATAGAATTAAAACAGATCCAGATCAAACTAAAGATATTAAGCATAATAAAAATTTTATTCTTAGAAATAGAAAGATAATTGTATATTTTTTTTTTGATTGAGTTTTTAATATCTTATTCATTTGAAAATGAATAAGATATTAAAAAATTTTAAGTAAGGTAGACCAATCAAAAAACCTTCATTCAATTCTCAAATAAAAAAAAGAAAGAATAGAAGAAATCGTACTTTCATCCAATATCTTAATTGAATTATATATTATGATCAAGAAATTCAGTTTAATTCTATATCTACATGTATCAAAATCTTATGACCAATCCAATTCAGAGATCTTTTGACTGGAATTGACGAACAACCAATACTAATATTAGTGTTTATTAGTAACGAATAGAAATAGAATATGGGGCGTGGCCAAGTGGTAAGGCAACGGGTTTTGGTCCCGCTATTCGGAGGTTCGAATCCTTCCGTCCCAGAGCATACCCATTATATTATTTCTATGAGAATAGGTATTCTCGGTATATAGAATCTTTTTTTTCAGTATATGAGAATAAAAAAGGATTGTCTTTTTGAACAACTTTCTATTTAATTTAAGATTCTAATCAATTTTCTCTTTAAGATTCTAATAGATGCGATTCTTCTTCATTTTTGAATTATTTAAAGTGATTCTTCTTTGAATCATATTTTGCATAAATTTGGATTGAGTTCAAATCAAATAGACATTGATGCAATTGAATCTATTTTTGATCCGAGAAAGATTAGAACATAGATAAAAATCTTTTTGAAGTCAAAAAAAAGCCGGATGCGCTTTTCATCCCATGCCCATCTCCTTGATAATTCATATTTCTGTTCGTTTTTTATAAAAAAAAGCTTACGCCCACATCTATTTGTGTTTTCAATCATGCACTCTAAATCGAAATCTGAAAGTGCCCACGATTCCCGATCCATTAAATGATAATGATGCAGTCGAATTAGAAACTCTTTTTGGATTTCTGAATTGAATTATAATACTAAGAGTACTAATTGAACTCAATCAAGGTGATTAAGCAAGAGGATTAAGTCGATTAATTTACTAGGGTAGGTTAAAAAATATGAAGAATGGCTTAATCTGGACGTCTTTTGGTTTGTTTTGTACCTATACAAGAGAGTCTAGCATCCAGTAAAATAGTATGCTTTTTCTTTGCCTTATTCTTTGATTTAGAACCCCCCCCATATCCTTACTCGGAGAAGTAGATAGCGATCAATCGGAAATGGAAAAGCTCCATTTCAATCCTCTTATCTCTTTTAATCTAATTACTAATATAATTACATATGTAAACAAAAAAGAATTCATATCATATAGATTATAGATATAGAAATATCATATAGATTATAGATATAGAAGTCAAAAATCTGGATTACTCAAAAAAATGGATATAGATAGTATCACCTTAACCAACAACTATATCATGATTCCATAAGGGAATTAATTACATATTAAAACGAATTCAAACTAAAGGAGGAATATGCTCAAACTTCGTTTGAGACGGTGTGGTCGAAAGCAACGAACTATTTATCGAATCGTTGCAATTGATGTTCGATCGCGAAGAGAAGGAAAACCTCTTCGGAAGGTTGGTTTTTATGATCCAATAAATAATCAGACCTATTTCAATTTTCCTGACATTCTATATTTCCTTGAAAAGGGTGCTCAACCTACAGAAACTGTTCAGGACATTTCAAAGAAATCGGGGTTTTTACACAATTCTGCCTTAATCAAAATCAAAGCAAATTCAATCCATGCAATACACAAAAAGGGGGTTGGATGATTTATATATAACTTGGTCTACCCTTGTTTAATTTAACACAAGTCCAACAAACACAAGTCTTAGGCTTGTGTTTGTTAATTATATATCTTAATTCTCTAATCTTATCTATATTTTATTATTATTTAAATTTTATTTAAAAAATTTTCTTTATTTTATTAATTATTAAGAATTTTTTTTGCTTTCTTCATTGTATTCTGTTCAAGTGTATTCTTTTTCAACATTCACACTCATATTGACAACAGGGTATCAAACAAATATAATTCATTGTGTGTGGGTAAATCGAGCTTTCTCCCTGGCAATCGAGCTTTCTCCCTTCTATAGATATATATAGATATAGGTTTTTGTTTTTGTACTTTATTTAATAGATAACATACGTGACAAGAAATGACCTATCAATTTCGATTTTATACATATTGTTATTTAAGAATTTCGTGTATTTGCATCTGAGCCATTCATTTTTATGTTCATATTCATAATCAATTCGAAATTTTTATATTTCATTTTATTGCTAGTTTAATATTTGGATTGTGCGATGCAATTCAATTTCTTTTTTTTTATTTTATTGGGATTCCGATTGTATCTACACATCCTGATTTTATGTTTTTTGGGGCGGGGGGTTGCTAACTCAACGGTAGAGTACTCGGCTTTTAAGTGCGACTAGCATCTTTTACACATTTCTATGAAGAAATTGATTCGTCCACACTATCTGTAGAGTTGGGAAGATCGCGACTGATCCAAAAAGGAATGAATGGAAAAAACAGCATGTCGTATCAATGAAGAATTCCAGGAATTTTTTTCTTATCGGCTTGGTCAAAACTTTTTCTTGAATTCTTGGCGCAGAACAAAATACATTCAAAGTTTGGTCAAGTGAATAAATGGATAGAGCACTATGGCTCCAATTATAGAGAAAAAAAAAGCAACGAGCTTGTGTTCTTAATTGGATCTTAATTTGAATGATTTCCCACTCTAATTAGATGTTAAAAATACATTAGTGCCTGATGTGGGAAAGGTTTTTTCCCTGAGTGGATTATTTTTTTTTTATGAGTCCTAACTATTAGCTATTCACCCTTAGGGGGTGGAGATGAAAGTGTATAAGAAGCAGTATATTGATAAAGAGATTGGTTCCAAAATCAAAAGAGCGATTGGCTTGAAAAAATAAAGGATTTGTAGCCATCTTCTTAGCCTTTAATCAACATAAACCAATTAGATGGAAAAGGAGAGGATAGAGAATCCGTTGATGAGTTTATCTCTTGCCGTGGTATTTAGTCTTTTATTAATATAAATACTATTGCTTTGACTGTATCGCACTATGTATCATTTGATAATCTCAAAAACCCTACCTTTTCCCTTCGGTTCAAATTGAATTTCAAATGGAAAAATTCCAAAGATATTTAGAACTAGATCTATCTAGGCAGCATGACTTCCTATACCCACTTATCTTTCGGGAGTATAGTTATGTGCTTTCCCATGATTATGGTTTAAATAGATCTATTTTGTTGCAAAATGTCAGTTATGAAAATAAATCTAGTTTACTAATTGTAAAACGTTTAATTACTCGAATGGATCAACAAAATCATTTGATTTTTTCCACTAATTATTCTAACCAAAATATATTTTTTAAATGCAACAAGAATTTATATTATCAAATGATATCAGAGGGTTTCTCAGTCATTGTGGAAATTCCATTTTCCCTAGGATTCGCATCTTCTTTAGAAAGATCAGAAATAGCAAAATCTCATAATTTACGATCAATTCATTCAATATTTCCTTTTTTAGAGGACAAATTTTCACATTTAAATTATGTATTAGATGTACTAATACCCTATCCGATCCATTTGGAAATCCTGGTTCAAATCCTTCGATGCTGGGTGAAAGATGTTTCTTCTTTGCATTTATTACGATTTGTTCTCCATGAGTATTGGACTTGGAATAGTCTTCTTACTCTAAAGAAATCCATTTACATTTTTTCACAAAGTAATCCAAGATTTTTCTTGTTCCTATATAATTCTTATGTGTCGGAATACGAATCTATCTTTCTTTTTCTACGTAAACAAGATTCTCATTTACGGTCAACATCCTCTCGGGTCCTTCTTGAGCGAATCCATTTCTATGGAAAAATAGAACATCTTGCAGAAGTCTTTCCTAATTATTTTCAGGTTATCCTTTGGTTGTTGAAGGATCCTTGCACACATTATGTTAGATATCAAGGAAAATGCATTCTGGCTTCAAAAGATATGCCATTTCTGATGAATAAATGGAAATTTTACCTTGTTAATTTATGTCAATGTCATTTTTTTGGGGGGTATCAACCGGAAAGGATCTATATAAACCAATTATCCAAGCATTCTCTCGACTTTTTAGGCTATCTTTCAAGTGTGCGACTAAATTCTTCAGTGGTACGGAGTCAAATGGTGGACAATGCATTTCTAATAGATAACGCTATGAAGAAACTCGATACAAGAGTTCCACTTATTTCTTTGATTGGATTATTGGCAAAAGCGAGATTTTGTAACGTATTAGGACATCCCATTAGTAAAACGACCCGGGCTGATTCATCGGATTCGGAGATTATCGACCGATTTGTGCGTATATGCACAAATCTTTCTCATTATTACCGTGGAT